CTTGTTTTTAGTCCAGCAAAGTAAATGTAAATAGTAAAGAAAAAAACAAGAAAAAAAGAATTATAAAATAATAAGAAGAACTCACATTTGGATTCTATTTTGACTCTATATCATAGGAATGGAAATAGTTCTTCTTATTATTGTTGTTGCTTTAATAACAAGCATTTTTGTTTTCAAATCAGATAAATTTTTTTCTATCTATGATTCATTGGAACAAAAAAGGGCCTGGATAGGTCAGTACCTATCCGGGCCGTGGGAATAAAATAAAAAGGCCCTTTTGAACAAACTCAAAGAAAGATTCTTTTTTTTTTCTATATTTCTATTGGAAATATATTTTTCGAGCCCTTACTTTATGGAATTGGAATTGCTGATAAAAGTTGTATATATCTATATAATAAAAAGAGATAAAAAAATAATAAAGAAAGATAAAGAAAGACTTTTTCAATCTTTACTTTATGTATGGGAGAGATGGCTGAGTGGACTAAAGCGGCGGATTGCTAATCCGTTGTACGAGTTATTCGTACCGAGGGTTCGAATCCCTCTCTTTCCGTTTCCATTGATGAATTGATATTTTATTTATCTTTCGAATTTCTCGAACCCTTTTTCTTTTTTCATAGTTAAAGGTGTGGAATAGATAAAATCCGAAGAAAATTTGAAAATCAAGTAAGGAAAATGCCTTTATTTTTTATTCTTCATTCTTCACGCCCAGGATTACGTCCCGGATCATTAGATAGGAATCCGAAGATGAAGAGAGAAACAAAGAATATCACTACTGTGTAAACGAAGAGTTTGAGAGTAAGCATTACACAATCTCCAAGATCATTTTTTGGGAAAAAGAGAATAGATTTTCCATTTTTATACCACATATCCTATTTTGACTCCTATTTTGACACCAAGACATGAGAAGTAGTTTCTAGAAATGGAAAAGCATTTTCAAAAAATCATTTGTAATTAAGAGTCTTTCATTGCCAAAATTTTCTTTCATACCCACAATTAGATATTGTGGGGGACCCTAATTAATAGTGCCTTTCACTGGAAAAAGGAAAGGGTTAGAATGAGGTGATACAGATTTATTGCGACTATCCGATACTTTGACTTTCAATGTTTTAATTGAGGGTTCATAATCTAAGATTTTTCTAATCTTATCAATTGTTAGAATTTTTTTTCTCGAAGAAATCATGAATTTTTCTAGGGCAGTATTAAATATTTCATCGAAAACTTACAGCGGCTTGCCAAACAAAGGCTAAGAGAAAAAAGAACAGAGGTATGACTGGCATAACATCTACGATTGGATTCAAAAAAGCATAGGCTTCGGGCAATTTGGCGAAGAAAAAATTACTCGAATAAAGGGCAGAATTAAGACAGATACAGATCAAACTAAAGATATTAAGCATAACAAACATTTTGTTCTTGGAGATAATTGAATTTTGATTGAGTTATTGATATGGTATTGATATAAGGGAAAAAAGAATAAAGTAGGGTAGACCAAAAAATCCTTCTTTTTCTTTTAACTCACCCAATCAAGAATACTTCAAGTCTCAAAAGAGAATAGAAGAAATCATACTTTCATAAATATCTTAATTGAATTATATGTAATGATCAATAAATTCAGTTTAATTCTATGTCTATACGTGTCAAAATCCTAGCAACAATCTAATCTATTCCATAAATATTTGGACTGGAATTGACGAACGACTAATAACAATATTAGTGTTTATTAGTGTCGACTAGAAATCTAAATGGGGCGTGGCCAAGTGGTAAGGCAACGGGTTTTGGTCCCGCTATTCGGAGGTTCGAATCCTTCCGTCCCAGAGCATACCAATTATATCAGAATAAAGATTGCTTTAAAAGTCGGAGGGGCCTTTGATTCTATGCCCATCCCCTTCATATTGAAGGTTAGTTACTTAGAAAAACCTTACGTCTCATATCCATTTGCATTCTCAATGATGCATTCTAGATCGAAATCCGAAAGAAAAGCCTCTATATTCCCTATCTATTATTCCCTATCCCTTAAATGAGGTAGCCTAATTATTAATTCTCTGTGGATTGTTTTATTAAAAAATAAACAAGAGGGTTTTCTTGGTACTAATGGAATTCAATTAATGGGATTAAGTCTCTTAAGGCTAGGTTAGGGGAAACTCAAATAAAAATAGGAACAAAGACTCGTTTGGCTTTGTACCTAGACAAGATAGTCTAGCATCCCGTAAAAGAGGATCTTTTTTTTTATTTATGATTCATCATCCCATATTATTTGTGAAATAGATCAGTAAATAGATCAGTAGTGGAAGGTATCAATTTCAATATCGGTGTCTGTACAAATCTCATTAACAAACAATCAAGTTACATATGTAACAAATCCATTTTCTTTGAACCTCAGTTTTAGGTATTTCGTCTTTGGCTCTAATGAATTATTGTAAATCTATTATTGTAAATCTATGTAACAATTCAGACGGGGCAATTCATACATTCTATTTACTTTTTACTTTATGGGAAGATTCTTATGGAAAAATTACAGAAAGATTACTGAACCTCAAGTCAAACAAAATATAACAAAATACCTAAAAAATGAGGAAGGAAATTTTGAGATGTATGTATTTGTTATCGTTCTATTTCAGCGACAATGAGGTTTCGATTTTCGTGAAAAAGATTTATGATCTTTAAAATTTTTTAAATTAAAATATTTCACATAGAATATCCATAATTACTTCCAGTAACAATTGTTCAGTCTAAGATACAGAAATCTCCTATTCTTTCGGTTCTTATTTTATCAATCATATGAAAGAATAACGATCTAAATCTTCTTCACGAAAAAAAACGAAGAGAAATTGGATTTGTTTTTGATCTATCTATTTGCTTTAAATCATTGTTGGTTCAGTTCAAAACGAAACATGGATTTATCTCTCTTATTTATAAGGATCAAATGCGGTTTTTTTTATTGTTTGTAAAACTTTATTCAACTCAAATAATGATGTAATGATGTCGAAGTAGTCAATTTTTTCAATTAAATATTTGTAATGATTTATTATTAGATTAGTCTTTCGTACTTGAAGAAGTATTAGATTGATGAATCTATCCTATTGTGTCACTTGAAGATGCAGATTCAAAAATAACTCATTTATTTTATATTTGTATCCTTTTATTTTTATATAAATTTGATTTTTATAAAAATTTTTATAAATATATAAATATAAATGTCTATTATATTATGTATTATAAAATATATAATAATATTATATTTTATCATATCTATAATTATAGATTTAGTATAATTATTATACTATTTATATAATTATAGATATTCTATTATTATACTATTTATATATTATAGATATATTATAGATAAATTATAGATATTAGAATATCTAATTTTATATTTATATGTAATTTTATAGGTATAAAAGATATAAAAATATAAATCATTTTATAGATATATAATCTATCTAGATTATAGATATAAGAAAATCTAATAAAAAATGTTGCATTCATACAATAAAATACGGGATTAAGTTGAATTCTTGATGAGACATCTTCAGAAAAATATCTACACATCCATAAAAAAAAAGAAACAAGTATAGATTACTATGTACCGACTAAAACAATGACTATTCATGGTTCCATAATTGAATCAATTACATACCGGCTCCAAACTAGAGGAATGTTATGGTAAAACTTCGTTTGAAACGATGTGGTAGAAAGCAACGTGCGACTTGAAGGACATGATCAGTTGTGGATTTTTACACCCACCATTTTTTTATATTCAAATTTTATTATATAGTTATATAGGAATGAAGGTGCTCTTGGCTCGACATCGTTTGTTCTGCTCCACTAGAAGAACCCCTCTTTTCTTTTTTTGTTGGGTTGTAATGTAAATAGTACATGATGGAGCTCGAGTAGAAAGTATTGATTCATTTCTCGGGGGCAAGGATCTAGGGTTAGTGCCAATCAAGAAGTTGGAAATACTTTGTAAGTATATCTTCGATATAGACGAAAGGATACAATTCAAGCAAGTTTAAAATCCAAAAAGAAAATTTGTTTGAATTTGTAGAACACTTTCAATCAAAAGTGTATCGTGCGGGAATCAACCGTTCGTATGATTCTTTGATAAAAATAAATCACAAAAAAAAGGTATGTTGCTGCCATTTTGAAAGGATTAAGGATCATCGAAGTAATGTCTAAACCCAATGATTTAAAACAGAAATAAAGGATCCCGGAACAAGGAAACGCCGTTTTCAATTGTCTCAAAAACTAGGATTAGGATCAGAATGACGAATACAATAGATTTTAAACGAGACAAACAAAAAGGGGGTTAGAGACCGCTCAATAAATGAAATGCCTAAGGGTTGTCCTTTGAGCTATTTGAGAGTTATCCAACTTGAGTTATGAGTACGAATGATTTTATATTTTTGGGGAAAGAAGAACAAAAAAAAGGACTTAAATTAAATCATAGTCTAATGAATTTGATGATTTTATAGATCTATTTGCCATTGGAATTCTATACATCGACATAACTTTGAATCATTTTTTCTCGAGCCGTACGAGGAGAAAACTTCTTATACGTTTCTAGGGGGGGGGGGTATTGTTCACCTACATCTATCCCAATGAGCCGTCTATCGAATCGTTGCAATTGATGCTCGATCCCGAAGAGAAGGAAGAGATCTTCGGAAAGTGGGTTTTTATGATCCGATAAAGAATCAAACTTATTCAAATGTTCCTGCTATTCTATATTTCCTTGAAAAAGGAGCTCAACCTACAGGAACTGTTCATGATATTTCAAAGAAAGCGGAGGTTTTTACGGAACTTCGTCTTAATCAAACGAAATTCAAATTCAATCAATGAAATACAAAAAACGAGGGGGGGATGACTCGTATATAGCTTTGTATAACTTTCTCTACTACTGCCCCTTAATCTATCTTATTGATATAAGATGGATAGAAAAAAGATCAAGTGAATAGATGAAGGAATTATATCTAGAAATATAAAATTCTGACATTACCTTCAAT